TTATACAGAAGACAAAACAAAGGAAAATGAGAAAAAGGAAGAGAACCAAACAAAAAGAGAAAAAGACAAAAGAGAAGAAAAGGTTCGGGTAGAACTAGCTGAAACCTGGGATAACATTTTTTTTGCTCAAATAATAAGAGGTAGTCTTTTAGTAATCCAATCAATTCTTAGAAAATATATTCTATTACCTTCATTAATAATAGCCAAAAATACCATTCGTATGCTATTATTTCAACTTCCCGAATGGTCCGAGGATTTAAAGGATTGGAAAAGAGAAATGCATGTGAAATGCACCTATAATGGAGTTCAATTATCAGAAACAGAATTTCCTAAAAACTGGTTAACGGACGGGATTCAAATAAAGATCTTATTTCCTTTTCGTCTAAAACCTTGGCACAAATCGAAGCTAAAATTTCTCCATAAAAATGAAATGAAAAAGAAAAGACAAAAAAATGATTTTTGTTTTTTAACAGTTTTTGGAATGGAAACTGAGTTTCCTTTTGGTTCTCCAAAAAAAGGACTTTCCCCTTTTGAACCTATCTTTCAAAAATTTAGAAAACAAATTCTAAAGTTTCAAAAAAAAAGTTTTCTGGGTTTAACAATTTTAAAAGAAAAAATAAATAAACTTTCAAAATCAAAAAGCCCACTATTTAGATTTAGAGAAATATATGAATTGAATGAAACTAAAAACGAAAAAGATTTGACAACCGTTACTCAAACGAACCATAAAAGGTCCATTCCAACTATGGATTGGATAAATCATTCATTGAAAAAAAAAAAAATGAAAGATCTGAATGTCAGAACAAAGACAATCATAAATCAAATAGAAAAAATTACAAAAGAAAAGAAAAAAGGTGTTATAATTTCAAAGATAAATATTAGTCGTAACAAACTAAGTTCCAATGCTAAAAGCTTAAAATCATTAAAAAATATTTCGCGGATATTACAGCGAAGCAATGCTCAATTAGTGCATAAATCATCTTTTTTTACCAAAATTTTGATTGAAAGAATATATATAAATATTCTTCTAGTTATCATTAAGATTCTGAGGATTAATATACAGTTTTTTTTTGAATCAACAAGAAAAACTATTAATATTAATAAATACATTTACAACAATAAAGAAAATCCTAAAAGAATTGATAAAACAAATAAAAATCAAATTCATTTTATTTCAATTATAAAAAAGTCATTTAATTATAGTAATGGTAGTCTTATTAATAATAATTTACATATTTTTTCTGACACAGCCTCTTTGTCACAAGCATATGTATTTTTTAAATTATCACAAACTCAAGTTATTAACTTATATAAATTACGATTTGTCCTTCAATATCACGAAACATTTCCCTTTCTGAAAAATGAAATAAAAGGTTATTTTGGAGCCCAAGGATTATTTCAATCAAAATTAAAAGATACAAACTTTAGGTTTATAAATTCTGTAATGAATCAATGGAAAAACTGGTTAAAGAGCCATTATCAATATAAATATAATTTATCTCAAATTTACTGGTACAAATTAATGCCACAAAAACGGCGAATTAGAATCACTGAGCGAGGTATAGTTCAAAAAAAAGATTTAAACAAATGGAACTTATATAAAAAAGACCAAGTAATTCATTACGAAAAACAAAAAAGTTTTGAAGTAGATTCATTACCGAACCAAAAACGAAAAGAAAAATTTCAAAAATACTATAAATTTAATCTTTTTTCGTATCAATTTATTAATTCTGAAGATAAGAAAGACTCATCCATTTATCGATTACCATTACAAGTCAATAATAAGCAAGAAATTTCTTCTAATTACAAGACAAATAAAAAAAAAAGTAAAGTATTTGATATGTTGGGAGGTATCTCTATCAACAATTATCTAGGAAAAGATGATATTATCAATATGGAGAAAAACCCGGATAGAAAATATTTTGATTGGAGAATTTTCCATTTTTGTCTTAGAAAGAAGGCCAATATTGAGTCTTGGATCAATACTAGAACAAAAAACAATACTAAGACTGTAAATAATCTACATCAAATAATTGATAAATTTGATAATAAAGATCTTTTTTTTCTTACGATTTGCCCAAATCAAGAAGTTAATTCATCCAATAAAAAAAAAAAACCTTTTGATTGGATGGGAATGAATGACGATGACGAAATACTAAAAAATCCCGTATCAAATTTAGAACTAGAACGTTGGTTTTTTCCAAAATTTGTGATACTTTACAACGTATATAAGAAAAAACCATGGGCAGTACCAATAAATTTACTTCTTTTCAATTTCAAGTTGAATGAAAATGCAAATGTTAGTCACAATAAAAAGAAAAAAATCAACGGAAAGAACAATAAAAATATTTTTATATCTCTATCATCAAATGAAAAAAAATCTATTGAATTAGAGAATCGAAACCATGAACAAAAAGAATCAAAAGACCAAGCGGATCTTAGATCAATTTTTGCAAATCGAGAAAAGGATGTTAAAGAAGAATATGCAGGATCAGACATGAAAAAAGGTAAAAGGAATAAGGAAGCAAAACTTAATTTCTTCAAAAAAAGGTATTTAGGCTTTCAATTACGGTGGGATGGTTCTTTAAATAAAAAACTAATCAATAATATCAAAGTCTATTGTCTCTTGCTTAGGCTGGCAAATCCACGAGAAATTTTTATATCCTCTATTCAAAGAGGGGAATTGAGTTTAGATATTCTGACGATTCAGAAAAATTTAATTTTTACAGAATTGATAAAAGGGGGAATATTGATTATCGAACCAACCCGTCTGTCGGTAAAAAATGATGGAAAATCTATTATGTATCAAACCATAAGTCCTTTATTGATTCATAAGAGCAAACAGCAAATTAATCAAAGATACAGAGAGCAAAATTTTGTTGATAAAAAGAATTTAGATGAATCCACCATTGAAAGACATCAAAAGATAACTGGAAATGGGGACAAAAATGATTATGATTTATTTGTTCTTGAAAACCTTTTATCCCCTAAACATCGTAGAGAATTGAGAATTCTAATTTCTTTGAATTCAAAAAATAAAAAAGATATTAATATAAATGCCAAAAATTTCAATGATACTAGCGTAAAGAGCTGTGATAACATTGTAGATAAAAGCAAACATTTTGATAGTTATAATAAAGATAGAAATAAATTAATTAAATTAAAGCTTTTTCTTTGGCCCAACTATCGATTAGAAGATTTAGCTTGTATAAATCGTTATTGGTTTGATACCAATAATGCCAGTCGATTTAGTATTATAAGGATACAGATATATCCACGATTGAAAATTCAGTAAAGGTATATTTGTCATATTAAAATGAACTAACATTATTATTTAATATCTCGTTATTTATTATTACTGATCAATAAAATTATCTTAAAATTTAAAAGAGAGGGGGATTTCATTTTATGGTAAAAACTTCATTCATTTCAATTATTTCACAAGACGACAAAGAAGAAAAGGAGGGATCCGTTGAATTTCAAATAATAAGTTTTACTAATAAGATACGAGGACTTACTTTCCATTTGAAATTGCATAGAAAAGACTATTTATCTCAAAGGGGTTTACGGAAACTTCTAGGAAAACGCCAACGACTATTGTCTTATTTGGCAAAGAAAAATAGAGTACGTTATAAAGAATTAATTGGCCGTTTAGATATTCGGGAATCAAAAATTCGTTAATTTGAAGAGTCTTTTTTTATTATTATTTTATTAGTTGATTTATCAGATCTTGAATTTTTATGAACTTCTTTTCGTTTTCAGTAATTCATGCAAGAATGAATCGAGGAAACCCCTATGAATGTACCGACAACAAAAAACGACTTCATGATAGTCAATATGGGTCCACAACACCCGTCAATGCATGGTGTTCTGCGACTCATACTTACTCTAGACGGGGAAGATGTTATTGACTGTGAACCTATATTAGGTTATTTACACAGAGGAATGGAAAAAATTGCGGAAAACCGAACAATTATACAATATTTGCCTTATGTAACACGTTGGGATTATTTAGCTACTATGTTCACAGAAGCAATAACAGTAAACGGGCCAGAACATTTGGGAAATATTCAAGTACCTAAAAGAGCCAGTTATATCAGAGTAATTATGTTGGAGTTGAGTCGTATAGCTTCTCATCTGTTATGGCTTGGCCCCTTTATGGCAGATATTGGTACACAGACTCCCTTTTTCTATATTTTTCGAGAAAGAGAGTTAATATATGATTTATTCGAAGCTGCCACCGGTATGAGAATGATGCATAATTTTTTCCGTATCGGAGGAGTAGCAGCGGATCTACCTTATGGTTGGTTAGATAAATGTTTGGATTTCTGCGATTATTTTTTAACAAGAGTTGCTGAATATCAAAAACTTATTACGCGTAATCCTATTTTTTTAGAACGAGTTGAAGGAATAGGTATTATTGGTACAGGGGAAGCAATAAATTGGGGTTTATCGGGACCTATGTTACGAGCTTCCGGCGTACAATGGGATCTTCGCAAAGTTGATCATTATGAGTGTTATGACGAATTTGATTGGGAAATCCAGTGGCAAAAAGAGGGGGATTCGTTAGCGCGTTATTTAGTCCGAATTGCTGAAATGACGGAATCCATAAAAATTATTCAACAGACTTTGGAAGGAATTCCGGGGGGCCCTTATGAAAATTTAGAAATCCGATATTTTGATAAAGAAAGAGATCCCGATTGGAACCATTTTGACTACCGATTCATTAGTAAAAAAACTTCACCTACGTTTGAATTGCCGAAACAAGAACTTTATATGAGAGTTGAAGCTCCAAAAGGAGAATTGGGAATTTTCCTGATAGGAGATCAAAGCGCTTTTCCTTGGAGATGGAAAATTCGCCCCCCGGGTTTTATCAATTTGCAAACTCTTCCTCAATTAGTTAAAAGAATGAAATTGGCTGATATTATGACAATACTAGGGAGTATAGATATCATTATGGGAGAAGTTGATCGTTAAAATGATAATTGAGACAACCGAAGTACAAGCTATCAATTCTTTTTCCGGATTGGAATCCTTAAACGAGGTCTATGGAATTTTGTGGATGCTTATTCCTATTTTTATTCTTGTATTGGGAATCACGATAGGCATACTAGTAATTGTATGGTTAGAAAGAGAAATATCCGCAGGGATACAACAACGTATTGGACCGGAATATGCTGGTCCTTTGGGAGTTCTTCAAGCTTTAGCTGATGGGACAAAACTACTTTTTAAAGAAAATCTTTTTCCATCAAGAGGCGACACTCTTTTATTTAATATAGGGCCATCTATAGCAGTCATATCAACTTTATTAAGCTATTCAGTAATTCCTTTTGGTTATCACCTTGTTTTAGCGAATCTAAATATGGGTGTTTTTTTATGGATTGCTATTTCAAGTATTGCTCCCTTGGGGCTTCTTATGTCAGGATATGGATCAAATAATAAATATTCCTTTTTAGGTGGTCTGCGAGCTGCCGCTCAATCGATTAGTTATGAAATACCATTAACCCTCTGTGTATTATCCATATCTCTACGTGCGATTCGTTGAAAGAAAAGATTTTCTATACTTCTATTTATCTGTTTAGGAAAATAGATAAATTAATTGACTAGATATCTTCCATTTTTTATTCATTATTTGGATTGATGAACTAAACTAGATAGTTATATGGGTGAAAGAAAACAGCTTCTAAATTTGCCGTAAAAAAATTGAGACTCATTTTCTATGTACAAGAGTAAAACAGAAATAAACAATAAACATAAGAAAAAAATATTTTTTGCCCCAAGATTGGTTGATTAATCATCCGGGCTTGAAGCGGGCTCAAAAGAATCAACCTTATTGTATCATTTATATGTATTACCATAATGCTAACAGACGATTTTTTTGAGCAAAAAAATAAGTAGATGGTTAGGAACACAAAAATACACAAAGGATTAGTAATAGAGATTATTTTAATTATCAAAAAAAAGTATTTCCACATAATCGAAATAATAGAAAAAGAATATTACTTGGGGCTTTAAATTGGTAGAAATGATTCGGCAGTACTCCTCACAATTCCGATCTCGAGTATGCTCCCATCAACTGATTAAAAACTAACTATCAGGAACGAAATAATCCTTTCCTTTTTTTGAAGAAATAAGACTAGGAACAAAAAAAGAATCTAATTACAATAAAAAAAGATCTTTTTTTTTTACTCTTTCTTTTTCTATAGTCATTTATATAAATCGATCATCGAACGAAATTGAACTCACGCCATAATTCATCAACTAATGGAATGCCTAACCCTTATTCGTAATAGAAAAAATATTTTCGTAATAAATAATAAAAAGAAAATGATGAGTTGAAATATCTATTGACACTTCTACAAGGAGTATTTTATTGAATTAATTATTTAAGTTATTGCTCAAAAAAGAAAAATTGAAATTCTTAAAAGATGAGATGAATTCAGACGTATTTTTTTAATATTATAACAGACAGAATTTCATTGGTCGAATTTTGGAACGTTCGATAGATTTTGTCCTATCTATCTTACAAATACATCAAGATAAAATAAGACGATATCCGTTCCTTAAATTTATTTATGGCCTTCGAGGAGCCGTATGAGATGAAAATCTCACGTACGGTTCTGAAATAGCGATGAGAACAGTGATGTTATCAACGACTATGATTATCTAACAGTTCAAGTACAGTTGATATAGTTGAGGCACAATCAAAATATGGCTTTTTGGGATGGAATTTGTGGCGCCAACCTATAGGGTTTATCATTTTTTTCATTTCTTCCCTAGCAGAATGTGAAAGATTACCTTTTGATTTGCCAGAAGCAGAAGAAGAATTAGTAGCAGGTTATCAAACCGAATATTCGGGTATCAAATTTGGTTTGTTTTATATTGCTTCCTATCTAAATTTATTGGTTTCTTCATTATTTGTAACGGTTCTTTACTTGGGTGGTTGGAATATCTCTATTCCGTACATATTTGTTCCTGAGTTTTTTGAAATAAAAAAGGTAGGTGGAGTCTTTGGAACAACAATGGATATCATTATTACATTGGTTAAAACATATCTATTTTTGTTCCTTTCTATCACAACAAGGTGGACTTTACCTAGACTAAGAATGGACCAACTATTAAATCTTGGATGGAAATTTCTTTTACCTATTTCTCTCGGTAATCTATTAGTAACAACCTCTTTCCAACTCCTTTCGCTATAGAGTAATATTTTTCTATATTTACGACTTGACTCAAACAAGAGAACGAAACAAACATAAAATTATTCATAGAGATTTGCGATATGTTCCCCATGATAACTGGGTTCATGAATTATGGTCAACAAACTATACGAGCTGCAAGGTACATTGGTCAAAGTTTCACGATTACTTTATCCCACGCAAATCGTTTACCTGTAACTATTCAATATCCTTATGAAAAATTAATAACCTCGGAACGTTTTCGCGGTCGAATCCATTTTGAATTTGATAAATGCATTGCTTGTGAAGTATGTGTTCGTGTCTGTCCTATAAATCTACCTGTTGTTGATTGGAAATTGGAAACTGACATTCGAAAGAAGCGGTTACTTAATTACAGTATTGATTTTGGAATCTGTATATTTTGTGGTAACTGTGTTGAGTATTGTCCAACAAATTGTTTATCAATGACTGAAGAGTATGAGCTTTCTACTTATAATCGTCATGCATTGAATTATAATCAAATTGCTTTAGGTCGTTTACCAATGTCAGTAATTAACGATTATACAATTCGCACGATTTCGAATTCACCTCAAAAAAGTGGGCAAACCCCCTTTGATTTTTGATTAAAGAACAATTTATAATTACTAAATTTGATTTAAGAATAATATTGCGGCTTACTTTGAATTGAAAATCTCTTAATAGAGCTATAATTTTTTTATAAATTCAAATTAGAGTGTTGAATTATCTTTTTCGAGAAAAGAATAAAGAATGAGATTAGTCCAACAGTTGTATTTCTGTAGTAATTTCCACATATCCCTTAGGGTTGAATTCAACTATAGAAACCCATTATAAATAAGATAAATAAGGTTTTCCTGGTCGGATCAACAAGGTCATGAAAAAATAACGAATTCGATTATTTTATCTTTTATTTTTCCGTACAATGGATTTATCTGAACCAATATATGATTTTCTTTTAGTCTTTCTGGGATTAGGTCTTATATTAGGAGGTCTCGGAGTGGTATTACTTACCAACCCAATTTATTCTGCTTTTTCATTGGGATTCCTTCTTGTTTGTATATCTTTATTCTACATTTTATCAAATTCTTATTTTGTAGCTGCTGCACAGCTTCTTATTTATGTAGGAGCTATAAATGTTTTAATTCTATTTGCTGTGATGTTCATGAATGGTTCAGAAGATTACAAAGATTTTAATCTTTGGACTGTTGGGAATGGGGTTACTTCTTTAGTTTGTACAAGTATTTTTGTTTTACTAATTACTATTATTCTGGATACGTCGTGGTACGGGATTATTTGGACTACAAAAGCAAACCAAATTATAGAGCAAGATTTGATAAGTAATAGTCAACAACTCGGAATTCATTTATCAACAGATTTTTTTCTTTCATTTGAATTCATTTCAATAATTCTGTTAGTTGCTTTGATAGGTGCGATTGCTGTGGCTCGTCAGTAATAAATCTTTAGAATTAGCAATCGTAATCAAAATTCAACTTTGTTCTAATTTATCACATCTATTTTCTTTACAATTCTAGTTGAAAACGATTGATGTATAAATTCTTTTATTCGATCTATTACCAATATATCTTTTTCTGTACTTGTGATAGTCTTATTCTAGGCAATCCAATATGTTGATGTTGAATTGTTGTTTATATTCAATTTATATTGAAATAAATCGAAAAGGAGTGAGTCGATGATGCTTGAACATGTGCTTGTTTTGAGTGCTTATTTATTTTCTATCGGCATTTATGGATTGATCACAAGTCGAAATATGGTTAGAGCTCTTATGTGTCTTGAACTTATATTGAATGCCATTAATATAAATTTCGTAACATTTTCAGACTTTTTTGATAGTCGCCAATTAAAAGGAAATATTTTCTCAATTTTTGTTATATCTATTGCAGCCGCTGAAGCAGCTATTGGTCCGGCTATAGTGTCGTCAATTTATCGTAATAGAAAATCAATCTCTATCAATCAATCAAATTTGTTAAATAAATAAGTAGTATTAATCATATAAAATAAAATATTCATCAATTTGAATTCACGTATATGATATGTAACGTATCCAGGCTGTTTGGTAAAACGTAATGAATTAAAGTAAAGTATCTTAACTCTGTCTAATAAGCAATGCGAATGAGTCTACCCGGAATTGAATATAAAAAAATTCTGGTAAATCATTGATTCATCTGGTGTTTAAATATATGAATATGATTCGTTTAGGAATTTACTAGATCGAAAATTTATCACGTTCAAAAAAAATTATAGATCCAATGTCACATTCAGTAAAGATTTATGATACATGTATAGGGTGTACTCAATGTGTCCGGGCTTGTCCCACTGATGTATTAGAAATGATACCTTGGGACGGATGTAAAGCTAAGCAAATCGCTTCTGCTCCCAGAACAGAGGACTGTGTCGGTTGTAAGAGATGTGAATCCGCCTGTCCAACGGATTTCTTGAGTGTTCGAGTTTATTTATGGCATGAAACAACTCGAAGCATGGGTCTAGCGTATTGATACTTTCTAGAAAAGCCCACTTGAATACATTTGATTTTTTGTTTACCGCCAAAAACCCGTACTTGAAAAAAAATAAAAAAATATATTAAGTTTTCGAGCACGGGTTTTTTCTGGTCCAAATGTATCTTGTCTTTACCACGAATTCTTTTCCTTGGTTAACAATATTTGTAGTTTTACCGATATCCGCAGGTTCCTTAATTTTCTTTTTCCCTCATCGAGGAAATAAAGTAATTAGATGGTATACTATATGTATTTCTATCTTAGAACTCCTTTTAATGACCTATGCATTCTTTTATTATTTTCAATTGGACGATCCATTAATCCAATTAACAGAAGATTATAAATGGATCAATTGTTTTGATTTTTATTGGAGATTGGGAATAGATGGACTTTCGTTAGGGCCTATTTTACTGACAGGTTTTATAACCACTTTAGCTACTTTAGCGGCTTGGCCCGTTACTCGGGATTCCCGATTATTCCATTTTTTGATGTTAGCAATGTATAGTGGGCAAATAGGATTATTTTCTTCGCAGGATCTGCTACTTTTTTTCATTATGTGGGAGTTAGAATTAATTCCTGTTTATCTACTTCTATCTATGTGGGGGGGGAAGAAACGTCTGTATTCAGCTACAAAGTTTATATTGTATACTGCAGGAGGTTCCGTTTTTTTATTAATAGGAGCCTTAGGTATCGCTTTATATGCTTCCAATGAAGCAACATTCAATTTTGAAACATCAGCCAATCAATCATATCCTGTAGCTCTGGAAATATTATTCTATATTGGATTTCTTATTGCTTTTGCTGTCAAATCGCCGATTATACCTTTACATACATGGTTACCGGACACTCATGGAGAAGCACACTACAGTACTTGTATGCTTCTAGCCGGAATCTTATTAAAAATGGGAGCATATGGATTGGTTCGAATCAATATGGAATTATTACCCCATGCCCATTCTACTTTTTCTCCTTGGTTGATAATAGTGGGCGCAATGCAAATAATCTATGCAGCTTCAACATCTTTTGGTCAACAAAATTTAAAAAAACGAATAGCCTATTCGTCTGTATCTCATATGGGTTTTATAATTGTAGGAATTTGCTCTATAAGTGAAATGGGACTCAATGGGGCCATTTTGCAAATAATATCACATGGGTTTATTGGCGCTGCACTTTTTTTCTTGGCGGGAACGAGTTATGATAGAATACGTCTTGTTTATCTTGACGAAATGGGTGGAATGGCTACCCTAATGCCAAAAATATTCACGATGTTCAGTATCTTATCACTAGCTTCCCTGGCATTACCAGGCATGAGCGGTTTTTTTTCGGAATTAATAGTATTTTTGGGAATAATTACAGACCAAAAATACCTTTTAATCCCAAAAATACTAATTACTTTTGTAATGGCAGTTGGGATTATATTAACTCCTATTTATTTATTATCGATGTTACGTCAGATGTTCTATGGATACAAGCTGTTTAATGCCCCAAACTATTTTGATTCTGGACCCCGTGAGTTATTTGTTTTGATCTCTATCCTTCTGCCTGTAATAAGTATTGGTATTTATCCGGATTTTGTTTTCTCATTATCAGTTGACAAGGTTGACACTATTCTATCAAATTTTTTTTATAGATAGTTTTTTATAAATAAAAAAAAATTAAAAAGCATTCTTATGATTTTGAAAACTTCAAAATCTTTGTACAATGAAAAAAAGTATTTTTTTTCATTTTAAATTCAAAAATCAATTGAATTGTAACCAAGTATGTGTGGCATTTGTGAGAACTTTTTGAATCCTTACATTACCTGATTCAAAAAGTTCTCAACAACTTATCCTAAGTTTCTTATATATATGCTAGGCTGTCTTATGGTTGTATTTGGTCTTTTTTTTTTTCAATTCAATTAGATGTTAATTTAATTTTAATATAGTTAATTTAATATAAAGGAACCATAACTATGTAGTCCTATTCCTAATAAATTAACCCCTAAATAGCATATCCAAATTATAACAAAACCGATAGAAGCGATAATTGCGGAATTTAAACCTTTGAAATTTTTATTTGTTCGAGTATGGAAATAAATGGCAAATATGGTCCAAGTAATAAATGCCCAAGTTTCTTTTGGGTCCCAACTCCAATATGATCCCCACGCTTCATTAGCCCAGACCGCTCCTGAAAGGATACCTATGGTTAACAAGATAAACCCTATACTAAGAATACGATAACCCCAATGATCTAATTGTTGAATCAATTGAAATCTGTAATAATTTCTCATAGAAAGAGTTGAAGTATTTCTTAAAATATTGACTCTTTCCGGATTGACTCTTTCCGGTATATATTGGATCTCACCAAACGAAAATAAATGATTTAATAAATTTAAATTATTGCTTTTATCAACAATTCTTATGATTTTTTGAAATGTAATTACTAGCAGTGCTATTGATAATAATGATCCACATAAAAGAGCTGCATAGCCCAATACCATCATACTTACGTGCATCATTAACCACTGAGATTGGAGAGCTGGTACTAAGATTTCGGATTGATGCATGTTAATTAAAAAACCCGAAGTAGCAAAGCCTTGTATAAAAAAAGTACTTGTCGCGGTTATTACGCTTACAAAATTTTTATGTTTTTTAAAATATGGAACTATAGGAATAAGGGAAAAACCCCACGAAAGAAATATTAATGATTCATATAAATTACTTATTGGCAAATGCTCCGAATAAATCCAACGAGTAATTAATAATCCTGTTATACAGAAAAAAGTGGTTATCATGGCCTTTTCTGATGAATC